TCCCCCCGGGCAAGATGCCTAATATTTACAACGCTTTGGTAGTTAAGGGTCGAGATACTGTCGGTCAGCAAATTAATGTGACTTGTGAGGTCCAGCAATTATTAGGAAATAATCGAGTTAGAACTGTAGCTATGAGTGCTACAGATGGTCTGATGCGAGGAATGGAAGTGATTGACACAGGAGCCCCTTTAAGCGTTCCAGTCGGTGGAGCTACTCTCGGACGAATTTTCAACGTTCTTGGAGAGCCTGTTGATAATTTAGGTCCTGTAGATACTCGCACAACATCCCCTATTCATAGATCTGCGCCCGCTTTTATCCAGTTAGATACCAAATTATCCATCTTTGAAACGGGGATTAAAGTGGTGGATCTTTTGGCTCCTTATCGTCGTGGGGGAAAAATAGGACTATTCGGGGGAGCCGGGGTGGGTAAAACAGTTCTCATCATGGAATTGATCAACAACATAGCCAAAGCTCATGGGGGCGTATCCGTATTTGGCGGAGTAGGTGAGCGTACTCGTGAAGGAAATGATCTTTACATGGAAATGAAAGAATCCGGGGCGAAGAAAGCAGAATCAAAATCTAGTCCACGGACAGATGAATGAACCGCCAGGAGCTCGTATGAGAGTTGGTTTGACTGCCCGGCGGAAGATTTCCGGGATGTTAATGAACAAGACGTACTTCTATTTATCGACAATATTTTCCGTTTCGTCGGATCAGAAGTATCCGCCTTATTAGGTAGAATGCCTTCTGCTGTGGGTTATCAACCTACTCTTAGTACGGAAATGGGTTCTTTGCAAGAAAGAATTACTTCTACAAAAGAAGGGTCCATAACTTCCATTCAAGCAGTTTATGTACCTGCGGACGATTTGACTGACCCTGCTCCTGCTACGACATTTGCGCACTTAGATGCTACTACCGTACTATCAAGAGGATTAGCTGCCAAAGGTATCTATCCAGCAGTAGATCCCCTAGATTCAACGTCAACTATGCTCCAACCCACGATCGTGGGTGAGGAACATTATGAAACTGCGCAACGAGTTAAACAAACTTCACAACGTTACAAAGAACTTCAGGACATTATAGCTATCCTTGGGTTGGACGAATTATCCGAAGAGGATCGTTTAACCGTAGCAAGAGCACGAAAAATTGAGCGTTTCTTATCACAACCTTTCTTCGTAGCAGAAGTATTTACCGGTTCTCCAGGGAAATATGTTGGTCTTGCAGAAACAATTAGGGGGTTTCAACTGATCCTTTCCGGAGAATTAGATGGTCTTCCCGAGCAGGCCTTTTATTTGGTAGGTAACATCGATGAAGCTACCGCGAAGGCTATGAACTTAGAAGTGGAGAGCAATTTGAAGAAATGACCTTAAATCTTTGCGTACTGACCCCTAATCGAATTATTTGGGATTCCGAAGTGAAAGAAATCATTTTATCTACTAATAGTGGCCAAATTGGCGTATTACCAAACCACGCACCTATTGCCACAGCGGTAGATATAGGTATTTTGCGAATACGCCTCAACGGCCAATGGTTAACGATGGCTGTGATGGGTGGTTTCGCTAGAATAGGCAATAATGAAATCACCATTTTAGTAAATGATGCAGAAAAGGGTACTGACATTGACCCACAAGAAGCTCAGCGAGCTCTTGAAATAGCTGAAGCTAACTTGAGTAGAGCTGAAGGCAAGAGACAAGCAATTGAAGCGAATCTAGCTCTTAGACGAGCTAGGACACGAGTAGAGGCTAGCAATGTTATTTCGTACTAGTCGATGCATCAGAACAATCAAAAGAGGTTTATACACTATATTTTGATTCCGCCGATTGGATACAATCAAGTGTAATCTGATGTAACGAACAAAAAAAAAAGAAAAGTAGTCTTCTTCGCAATATACATCATACCTCGGAATGGGATACAAGAAATTCCCGGCATCTCGCAGAAAAACAAGCAAGCAAAGGGGTTTCCATATCTTTTTTGGATCATACATAAGATCAACAAGAATTCGTTTTTATCAACTTGACAAATCGAAATGAATTTCGGACAATTGAACCTCTGTTTCTTTTTAAGAACCGTGCTAGAATAACAGATGCCAAGAAGAACAACAAACCTTGGACACGTAATGGGTCTTGAAGTACTATTTCTGCATCTCCCTGACCAAATCCACCCACATTGGGATTACTCGTTAATGGCTGATCAAGCTTGATGGATTCGCCCTCTGAAACAAGAAGTTCTGGTCCTGGAGGTATAATATCAACCACTTGGCGCCCATCCGACGCATCGGCTATGGTTATTTCATATCCCCCCTTTTCTTTACGTACTATTCTGCTTACTGTACCTGCTGCTGTAGCATTATAGACTGTATTGTTACTCTTGCTCCCATCGGGATAAATCTGACCCCTTCCCCTGTTCCCGCCTACGTATATGGGATATTTTAAAAAGTGAACGTCTTTCTTAGTAGAAGGGTCCGGGGAAAGAATGGGAAAGACGATTTCACTATATTTCTGACCAGGAACAGGCCCTACCACAAGAATATTTCTTTTAGTGGGGCGATAACTCTGAAAAGACAGATTTCCCATCTTTTCTTTCAGCTCGGGAGAAATACGATCGGGGGGGGCTAATTCGAATCCATCGGGTAAAATAAGTACAGCCCCCACATTCAAAGCCCCCCTTTTACCATTAGCAAGAACTTGTTTCAGTTGCATATCATAAGGGATTCGAACAACTGCTTCAAATACAGTATCAGGAAGCACAGCTTGTGGAACTTCAATATCCACGGGCTTATTAGCTAAATGGCAATTGGCACATACAATACGCCCAGTCGCTTCTCGTGGATTTTCATAACCCTGCTGTGCAAAAATGGGATATGCATTTGAAATGGATGTCCGAGTTATTACATATATCATGATCCATACGGAAATGAATCGAGTCATCTCTTCCTTTACCCGCATTTCTTTTTTGCATGGTCCAATCCGGAAATTTCTACAATAAATTAGGTAGGTAGCTAATATAGTTCCCTATCCACGATTCTGCCATTGTACTGGAATAATTGTACTGAAATATAGGAGGAATCCCCTGGACGGATAGAAGTATAAAGAGTGAGTAAGTTTCAAAAAGGTTTGTTTATGTACGAAGTAGCATCATGATTTGATTGATATCAGCGGATCAAATGAGTTCTTCATTCATTCATTGAATGATAAATCACTACAAGTGAGGGGGATACACGATTTAAATAATAGAAGATCCAATACTTCAAAATTGTATCTAGAATCACCGGAAAAGTGGAAACAAGACCAGATATAATTTGCTCGTTACGAGCAAATCCAAAATCTTTGTAGACCGAACCAATCATTAGTTCCCAACCGCGGGGTGAGTGGAATCCGATACATAAATCAGTTAATAAAAGAATCGAAAAAGCCTTTATTGTGTCGCTTAAGTTATATAGGAACTCCTGAACCCAAGAATTAAGAATGACAAGTTCTTCATTACCTAGAATAGAATAAACACTTAGAATACCAAAACAGATTATATTTGTCGAGAAATGCAAAATGATATGGATAGGATCTTCATTGTGCATTTTGACCAATTGTATCGTCTCTTTGTGGATTCCAATACGAAGCTTTTGTATCTGTGTCTCTGGGTATTCTTTTATCATTTCGTCCAACAAGAAAAGTTGTTCTAATTCTATGAATCTTTCTAGAACGTTCTTCTCTTGAATATCATTCAGAAAAGTTTCGGATTGCCCGGTATTCCACCAATTAGTAACCCAAGGTTCCAGGCTTTTCTTAAATGAGAGAGAGAGGGTAAAAAAACGATAGATGCAAGAGGGGCTTTCTTTTTTGTTTCATCTCTAAATTGTTAATGAAACCGCTTTATTCGCCGAATCTATCTGATCCGATGTTTCGATGAAGCATGAGTTCTATACTATAACAAGAACAAGGTATGGAACCTATGGAGCTATTCCTTTTTTTGAATTATTTAGTCAAATATAGAAATAGAAAAACATAGAAATAGCCGTAAAAAACCACTGAAGAAATAAGAAAAGATTTTTCCATAATGTCTTTCGCCGATTTCTTTTTCGAAATGTTTCACCGGCTACCTGCAACCCAAGAATAAATGAGAGGATAGTTCTGAAGAATCTTAATGATGAAGCCCGAAATGAATGGCAAAACAAGAGAGAAATTGGATAGTTATAAGAGATCCAAGTGTTTGGTCAGCAAATAGCTAAAGAAAGTCGTAAAAAAAACATCGATTGACAAAAGAGAGATCGTTAACGAGGCATCTGTATCTAATGATCAATTCAATGGACCTAAAAAAAAAGAGAAATTATGTACTTATTCCGAGATCCTTTAGATATGTGTGGTGAATACATATTTATTGGGCTTCTTACTAGAGGAATTGAGTTCCATATGTATAAAAAAAGCGTTTTGGTCAATAAAAAAGGCTTCTTATTTCTTATTATGCTTCTTTCATATACACCCACCTGCTTTATTCTCTTTATTCTATGGTCCACGACAGGATTACCAAGGGAACGGGGGAAATAAAATCTAATGTTTTGCTCGAATGAACGGAACGTTCCGAAGAAATTTCAAGTTATATTAAAAAAGGGATTTCTGAGTTCCTTCACTCTTGCTGAGAAAGCGTTCATTCTCTTCATTTCAAAATACTTCAATTGGCACGCGCAAGAAATAGGCCGATTCAGCCGCCTTTTGTTCAATTTCTCGTGGAGTCAAATTCTCATTAGTACGAGTCAAGGGGATGTCGCCCTGGCCTCTGATTTCCATATAAAGGACCCGTCGAGAATAAAGACCCCCTTTAACTTCCATTCTGATGGATTGGATATCTCTCATAAGGAATCGAAGGAGGATGCGACGATTTATTCCAGGAAATCCCCAACGAAAAATACACACTATTCCTTCTTTTCTATCGAATCGATCATAACCACTACCTACATTCCAGGAAATTGTGCACCACAAATAAGAACTAATGAACAGACCCGCGATCCCGACATCACGATCCCTTGGGGAAAAAAAAGGATTTGCTGAGAGGGAAATAAGTATATCAGATTCCTACCAGAAGTTCCAACTAATAAGAATCCTAGTGAACCTAAAAAAAGGATACAGGCCCAGCAGAAATGACTTGTTTTTCGAGACCCCGTTATAAGTTCTATCCATATACGCTCTGATCGCCAGTTCATACTAGATCCAATTGCATCCTTCCTATTTACATTGAGAGAATAGAATAAGCTCTTTTTCTTTTTGCACCTGAATCAATAGTAGAAGGAAGATGGCATAGAGCATAGAATGAGATTGATGCTTCGAATGCCCTGTTTTCAGGGGTTGTGATAGAAGGAGCTGCAGGCCAACTCGGAATAGAATAGGCTCTTAGGGAGCCCAGAATACGGCCTTTGAAAGGCAACTCGTGCTCTTTGAGGGGGGTCTTGTGCACGTGAATCAGATGTGGTTTCTCTCTATCTTACTCTCGGCTGGGCTACTTTCAGAAGTGGGCAACGGAGCTCTGTAAGTATACCATAAATAGGCATATCCGGCTGTTATAGAATCCCCTGCTATTGAATATGAGTAACTATCCAATTCCATAACAGAAGAAAGAGATGGGACTAGTTGGCTTTCTTCCTTCACTTCGATCAAGGATTGCTGCTAGAAGGGCTCTTGCCCATGTCTAATGCCTTATTAGATGAAGACGAAGAGCTGGTGCTCTAACCTGATGTCGGAATAGCAGCTGTGAATGGAATGGGGGATAAAGGAGGAATTGTCCAAAGCCTTTTTTTGCCTTGATTACCCTAGTTAAGATATCCCACGCAAGGAAGAGAATAGGTAATAGGCTGCAGAGAGGAGACTGTGTTCGGATCAATGATTAGCTTTTTCTCTTTCTCCGACTATTGAAGCACATTAGCATCAGCAAACGATCTGCGGCATTTACTATTTCCATGCCATGACATGAGACAGATCTCTCGCAACTAGTTCCCTTGCTGATTTGATTCAAAAAATGAATGCAATTCTATTGTTTGCAAACGAGTGAAAGGCGGAGTGACGGTTTAGGCTTTGGATTCGACAGTTGGGATGGAGCTTTCTCCCATAGCAAGAGAAGAGGGGATTTGGCTCTTTGAAGGACAACTACTATTTCATCAACTGCTATTGAATCCGGTCTTTGAGAATCCGTTGCACATGAATACACTGTTACAGAAGGAGCTGCACTGCAATAAGACGTCGGAGGAAAGTTCCTGAACCGAGCTCACTGAAGCATATGCCAGAAAAGGAATTTCGCCTAAAGCACACAAGGAATGGCATCCCTTTTAAATGGCTGAATCCGAGCCCGATTTTTGGAATGCAGAAGGAGATTCTCCGACTATCTTTAAAAGGCTACTTGGAATCCCGAGGAATAGAAGAATCATACAGGGGAAGGGGGGCTTTCTTAAGGATTCGATATCGCACGGGAAGTGAGATGCGATCTTTCCTCAAGCCCATGCCATCAGAGCTCAATTCAATCGAGAGGAACATTGGTCACTCCCAACCTACTTAGGGCGCTAGAGTCAACTTCAGCCACAGCAGGATCGGTGATAACAATATCATCACCGAGTACTGCGTATTTATCCAAAAGCTCACCAGGCCGAGCCTGCTCTGCAGCCCACCACACAACCATGTGATGGAGACAATGCAAATAAAGGCCAAGAAGACATGTTCAAAGATTCTCTGCCTAGCAAGTAAGGAGAAGTAGGTTCGGAGGAAGACGGGAGAGAATAAAGTAAACCGACCAGGCCTAGCCTATAGTCTAGTTCTCAGGTAAAATGTATAAAATGTAGAAGATAGATATACGGTAGTAGGTCAACCAGAATCCTTGCCCGACAGTATTAGTCGGGTGAGTAAGGAGGAAGCAGAGGTCTCCAAGGAGAGACAAGAATGAATGATTTGACATTAGGTTTATGTTTATATAGTATAACAAGCAAGAAAAAAGGCTCGGTATTACTTGCTCCAGCCAGGTATCGCATCAGTCTTTCCCTTATCATCTGGATGAATCACCGTTCCTATAGAAGCATAAATCCGAATGGATTTCACTCATAGCTCATAGAAAGAGATCGAAAAGCATGTGTATAGCATACACTATCTATTTTCTCGCCTATCCTTTCTAAGCTATGGTGGTACCTTTCAAAGCTCTATTTAAGACATCATCTATTACGAGGATACTAGTTCCGACTTCTGCATTTAGATCGAAGGGTGGAGCTCCCTGTCGTTCAAGAATTGATACTTTGGCTAGCCTATTAAAGTGAAGACAAAACCCAATCGATAAAGAAAGGGTTCGCTTTGTACGCTGCACCGTGATAGTAAGGGACGAATCAAACTAAAGCGCACACTTTGGAAAGGTTGTCAAAGTTTTTCAAGTCGGATGTGAACTAGGCAATCTCTGTCAAAAGTTCTGTTACCAGAGAGTGGGCCCCGGTCGCAGTCTGGTTTATCGGTGGATTGCTCAAACTATAGTCTCTCTTTTCAATAGAAGATAGGTTGTGACGAAGTGAGGAAATCATCAATGCGGCTATAAGATACAGTTGATCTGTTCAGTTCCTCTAACGATGCCTGAATCTAAGTTAGCCTAGTCGGTGAAGCTGCGTCCTCGCCTCTTCTCTTGGTGGCATGCTTCCATCACAGAAGATGTCAGCAATAGCAATCCTTCATCAGTAGCTACACTTACCCCTGCACGAAAGTCGTTTTCTAATCGATAGAGCTCGTGGATCTGTTCATTCATAGCATAGGGGTATTTCCCGAGCCCGATGATCGACGGCTCGCCTTCAACGAGCGTAATGTCAACCATATAGCATGCATGATACTTCCATCTTCCATCGGCTAAGAAGGCTTTTGCCTTTGGACTTCCCTCAACAGCATGGTGAATGAAGTTGCGGTCGCCAGAATATATAACATCAGACTCAGGGAGTGCATTTTCAAATACTACAGCTTGAAAACGAACTTCTATAGGCGCAGGTAATACGCTATATATTATATGCTTTCACTTTAGAGGCTTAATACTGGACTAGAACTTGATGTAGGGGCACTCGTACTAGAAAAAATCAAAGAAAGCCTATGATAAAGCAACTAAATACTCACACTAGGCCTCATGGGACGCGCCCAAGCCGAAGGCCTTGACAAAGGTAAGTAAGGCATGAATTGAACTTGTTTGAAGTGAACTTACCGTGTCGATAATGGGCTATTCCTCGCTAAGAAAAGAAGGAAGGTGCGGAAGCCATTTGAACTCGGCATTCCTAGGTATGAGGAATTACAGAAGCGCTATATGGTGCAGAAGAGGGATTCGCCGGGATCTATCGTTAATAGAGAAAGTCCGCTTTCGGTCAAGACACCGCTCTCTCCTCCTCTCTCAGTTCAATTGCTATTCGCTAGTAAACTCATCTTAAAGCGCCTGATCCCTTGACTCTTCAGATTGACTTCCTCTATCCGTTTCCTTTCTTTCATGTTTTAATGGACTAATTCCATAACGGCAATACGTACAATTGATTTTCAAGTAAAGACAGAACCCATAAGAAAATTCTTTAAAATGCCCCATTTACAAGCCCGGACAGAGAAAGGCATGTGAACGTCTTCAACCAGACAGACATTTATACCTGCGGCCGTCAGCGAGTTATGTTAGGTCAGCTTTCCATCGACATCTACCAAGGCAAGTGGCCGCCCCCAATCTGACTCGATCTCCTTGACAAAGGACCCTTCGGAATGTTCCCAGATGGGACTTGGCGGGAAGGCCCACTATTGTGAGGCGTTTGGTGACAAACCTTATCTCTTCGTGAATAGGATCCTTGAAGCGGCTTTCAAACTAGCCTTTGTACCTGAGATATAAGTCCTTCTGATTTTTGGCGGAAACTTTAGAAGATCCAACATTCCCGGGGTGTTATGCATGGAAGTTAGCCCCATCCATTGTCAACGGCCTTTCCACGATTCCTTATCTTTGTAGGCTTTGTAGGAAGGAGTATCAATCCTCCAATGCAATGTGGCATGGCTCGCTCGTGACTCATTGAGGAAGGGGCACGGATTATGTGAAGGACCCTAATGCTGAACATAAATAAGAAGACTTTGTCTTCCATTGAATGGCTGCAGGGCTCAGACGGAGAGGATTTAGCCCCCTTGGGGGACTCAAAGAGGTGAGAACAAAGAAGGACTCGAATTTCTCAGTCCTTGCCGCGTCTTGAAAGCCGTCTCCCAGACAGATTATTCCCAAATGACGACTATACTAAAAAAAGGGCCACCAACTAGGTCATTCCATCGGGGCTTGACGAGCTTCGGTCGCTCTCTATAGTTCGAGCTCGCCTCTAGTACAGTACCCTTACTCCTACTGCTTGAGTAAGCTCTCTCTCCCGAGCCAGAAATTTTGACAGCTGACAAAGGTAGGCTTTTCATTTCTACTGGCTACAAATGGCTACAAAATGAGGAAATTCACTTTTCACTCGCATCCTTATCCTTCTTTCTTTCCGTGCCGTGATCCGCCCGCCCTTACGGGGCCTTTTGTACTAGCTTACCGCCTGAACTAGAGCTAGAAGCCGAGCCGATTACCAACCGAAGAAGGTTTGATCTACGGTGCTCTCACTGTACTGACTTACCTCACTAGCTAAACTAATGGAACCAGGGGCGAGTACTGGAAGCCGGAAAGAAACTTTCCCTAAAACCGCGGAGAAGGAGTATTGAAAGACATGGAGCAGCCACCATAGCTAGAATGCCCAGAGGAGACTTTAGCGAAAGAAAGATGAAAAAAAAGTATGTCGCCGCTAAGCATAGTTACCAATGCAAACTGATAATAAGATAGTAGCTCGCTTCCGACTTGCATGTGTTCAGCATAAGGCTGAAGTAGCATGATTGCTTAGTCTACTACCTATAAGCTTCAACCTTCTCTTACTTAGATAGAAGAGATAGTACGCAAGACTTTATACGCTACGATTTCTCTTATGATATTTCGCTTATGCCCTTGAAAACAAACAACCTATTTATCCTTAGTATTCTATTCCAAAACCGAGAAGGATCACTCCTAAAAGCAACCTTTATCTTATATACGATAGCACCAGACTCCCTCGAGGTCAAAACTCTCCTCTCCACTTCATCGACAAGAAAAATCGAGAAGGCAGTCGCTGCACACAGTATATATTCAACCATCTCGGCATCCAGATGTGAAAGCGGACCGCCATTTTCTTATTCTAGTGAGACCTTATACAAAGATCTTAGAGAGCAAGGTGAAGATTGGTGTGGTGTGCAAACACCATCGCTTACTTTGCTCAATCTCACCCATCTCACCCAGAAGAGGGGAACCCGAAAATACTTCGGGAAACTAAGTTGCTCCGGAGCAGGGAAAAGGCGCATTTTTGCCATTGTTTGTCTATCAAAGGATGTTGAGACCAGTGCACGACGAGGTGTTGAGGAAGATACCCATGGAGGGGACCTTCCATAAAACGCGTCCTCTAGACAGGTTGCAGGTGTGCTTCAGTTATGATCTGAAGTCCGCTACGGACCCTTTCCCGGTCATGTTCCAACGGTTTGTTTTACAGGCCCGGACAGAGAAATTGTTGCTAAGGCCCATATTCCTTCCGTATGAATGTGCAGCTTCTTATCGAACAGTAATAGGGTAGGGCATTCCTTGTCCCACAGTTCCTTCTCTGCCTCTATCAATGTATTCCATTACACCCGGCAAAGTCCTTACGTAATGCAGCAGTACAGTACGGCGGGCATTAAAACACGAGTTTCAGCGGTCTCTGCTAGAACCCTATTTGAGATATTCAGGAGCGTAGCCTTTGAATCAATAATTCCTCGCACGCTTGGTTGCAAAGGGCTATAGTCAGAGAGAGGGTGTGGACTTCAATGAAGTATTCTCTCCTGTTGTGAAAGTCTATTCGCGTCTTGCTTGCTTTCAGTAAGTTGCACCACATGCTATTCGATCGGCGATTGTGAAAAAGAGACGATTTTCATATTGATAAGACCTTCCTATAATTCTTCTATGGCTATTTCCGATCGGATCTTGCCAAGAATACGCTGTTGTTTCAATGTCATTATCTTCCCTTCCTCCAAGACAAAGGAGTAGCGGGGAAACTGACTAACGTCAGTCTATAGCTCCTCTAGGGCCCAATAGGCTGTTTTAGTCCTCCTACCCGCGCGAAGCGCTAGTTGAGCTAGGAGTTCTATGTGACGGTTGAGGGTTGGGGAGAGTCCTTTTAGTTAATCTTAGCTGCTACCCTACTTATCCCAGCTCTAAAGGCGGCTACTGGCTCGTCAAGTTGAGTCGACTGTGATTCTTCTTGTTCCGCTGTGAATGGTATCGTTATCGTATTCAGTTGTTTTCCCGGCTCGCTAAAGCCCTTGCGATTCGACTTTCCGGAGAGAATGCGTTGGTATAGAATGACGCAGCAATCCTTCCCGCAAGGCGAGATCTTTGAGCGGCTACTCTTAACTTAATAAGATAAGTCATTTCGTCAGTCAGCAGTTCAGCCTCTGTTAGGAATAGCAGGCAACTCAATAACTACAGCTTCTATCTCCTCTAGGTCACATTAGACTGATCCTTAGTCCTTCTCACACGCAACCAAGCCTTAAGGCTTTCCTTATGAGATGGGATGCTCACTAATCGACTGCTTCTCTCGAGATGCGAAGAATAGAGAAAATCTTCACTCTCTTGGTCCTTTCGAAGCAGATATTCGTACGCCCATTGGGTTATTTGAGGATGGCACGGGTTTCGGCTTGACTGCTTTCCTTGGTTTCCTTTTGGTTATCAGGGAGAACTCTTAAGCCTTAGGCTAGCAAGGTAAATGGATTTAGGAAAGAAAGATCCCACTGTTTCTGGACCAACCACTGTATGCGTATCAGGAAATGCTGCTTCGGCTGCTTTTTCGGAGGCAAGGGAAGATAGATTCATCAGGGGAGTCTCGTCTATACGGTTCTGCCGGGTGGACTCAAGGGGGGGCCCATCTGTTTCAGAAGGTCCGAAGATTCATTTCCAAATTCATGTCAGAGCAGTTAGTCCGCATGTCCCTAACTACCTTGTTCCTGATTGGATTGCTTTCTTAGTGTGGCATCTTTTTGTTCGCTGTCCACTGGTGAGATTTTCATATATAAATGTAGATAGAAAAAGAGACTAAACTAAGCCTACGTAACGCTATGGGAACAGCTTTTTTTGTCCGCTTTCAGCTATGCTATATAGATGCGCTACCTTGTGAAAGAAAACATCATATGTAAGTAAGTAGCATCTAGAATAGAATCCAGAGCAGCTAAGAAAAGAAAATCGAGTAGCTCGCGGGCCGGTCGTCATTGCACACTAGCTGGTCAGTGGGGGTAAGAGAGTGTTCCGTTGGTGTTCTCAGTCTCAGTGTGACCTTGCTTGGTCAACAAGGGGATCAAAATGTCCCCCATCAATAAAGTGAGGGCTTTCCGGACCTTCTCCACCTCCCTTTTTCTTTTTTTCCATGCTTTCCGTTGGTCAACAACCAACCAACTTTCGTTTAGTTTACTCATACAGGAAGGAGTCTCTTTCTGTCTGGAGGGATTCATTTTTTCTCAATCAATAATGAGAAACCTTGATTCTCAACGCATCTTTTTATTTGATGAAAATAGTTTGCAAAGTGAGACTTCTTCTATAACAGAGAGTCAATCCACGACTACTATTGACGATTATAGTCTTCAATCGTCCGGTACTCAGGATTCTGATGATGGTCTTTTTTCGGATCATCCGGGTCTTAACCCGTCATGCGAACGTATAGTAGAGCTTCAATCTGATATACACGAGAAATTGCGGGAGTTAATGATTAACCGAGATCAAAAGGATGTTATGGCTGCGGCCGAAGCTTTACATGCGGAAAGCGACAATATCCCGTTTCTGGAGTCACTATTGAATGACTTGACCATAAACGGAGTACAGGGTGAAGCCTATACATATGCTCTATCGTATGTTCTGGATCTAGCGGAGCTGGTGGTCCCCAGCCCACTTGAGCAATTTGCCATTCTCCCATTGATTCCTTCTAATATAGGAAAAATGGATTTCTCATTCACAAATCCATCTTTGTCTATGCTGCTAACTCTCAGTTTGGTCCTACTTCTGGTTCATTTTGTTACTAAAAACGGAGGGGGAAACTCAGTACCAAATGCTTGGCAATCCTTGGTAGAGCTTATTCATGATTTCGTGCCGAACCCGGTAAACGAACAAATAGGTGGTCTTTCCGGAAATGTTCAACAAAAGTTTTCCCCTCGCATCTCGGTCACTTCTACTTTTTCGTTATTTCGTAATCTCCAGGGTATGATACCTTATAGCTTCACAGTTACAAGTCATTTTCTCATTACTTTGGGTCTCTCATTTCCGATTTTTATTGGCATTACTATAGTGGGATTTCAAAGAAATGGGCTTCATTTTTTAAGCTTCTTCTTACCCGCAGGAGTCCCACTGCCGTTAGCACCTTTTTTAGTACTCCTTGAGCTAATCCCTCATTGTTTTCGCGCATTAAGCTCAGGAATACGTTTATTTGCTAATATGATGGCCGGTCATAGTTCAGTAAAGATTTTAAGTGGGTCCGCTTGGACTATGCTATGTATGAATGATCTTTTTTATTTCATAGGAGATCCTGGTCCTTTATTTATAGTTCTTGCATTAACCGGTCCGGAATTAGGTGTAGCTATATCACAAGCTCATGTTTCTACGATCTCAATCTGTATTTACTTGAATGATGCTACAAATCTCCATCAAAGTGGTTATTTATTTATTTATAATTGAACAAAAGCGATACGCCGGCTTTTAGTATGGCTTTGACCGACGAACTACTAGAGTGGGAAAATGGACTAATTAAGTGGACTAATGAAGCTATTGGCGCACGGCAAGCTGACCTATTCCTCTCCGAGGTACTAGTAAGTTGGTATAGACACCAACCAATATATGGTAATCAAACCAATAAGTGTACAATAAGTGTAAGGAGTCAATCAACCCGCGTTGTAGTTCGAGCGGCCCTTCTTGTTGATATCCTATTCTTTATCCTATTTTTTTTTGGTCCTAAGGGTCATGTGGAACCCGAAGCTATAGGTCGCATTATGATTTGAAGCGTGGTAGGCCTGCTCCGAGACTTCGCATAGTGAGGAAATGTACGCGTGCAGGCAGAAAGCCAGATATAGTCTTCAGCGCACGGGCCCATTAGGGGCAGGAATAGGAAAGGTTTCGAAATCCTATAGGGCAGGGGAATCAGAAAGGTTTCTCGCTCAATCCGATCTTTATTCAGTGCCAAGACCGATAAGCAATTAGTGAAATTCGATACATTCGATATCCTTCTTAAGCTTCAGAACGAAGATGGTGGGCTCACGTGGTCCCGTCTCCTGTAGCCGCCTTGTTCTCTGTTAGTTCATAAAGTGTCTGACACAGACGCAAAGTCATGACAACCAGACTAGACTAATAACGTTACAAGCAGCGCAAGGAAAAGTCTGAACGCTTTCCGCAAAGATGCTGTTAGTTAGCCCCCTTCGACAAGAAAGTGGGAAAAACCGACGGGGAGTGAGTTCATAAACAGGACTCTTTCGAACCTTTCTTCGGGTTTCTGCTTCTTCGCTCGGTGACGGGGCAGTGATATCGTCGTATTCTTCCGGCTTGGATCAGTTGGATCCGGCTTGAACGCAAGCAACGGTTGGCTAGACTGCTCGATTTCCGGATTGGCTTAGCTTGTTGCGAACTACTGTTCTTCATTTGCCTTAGTTGTGTGTGGGGTCAACGGAGACACTTGCACTTACTGATCTACCGTACTCACCTTGCTCCTCAATCCGTACTTCACTCACTGACTCATTCATCAGTAGTTTACGCCGGGTAATGTTACGGCGAGGCCTCACTGGGCTGGGTAGTTAGGTCCTCTCAAACGGCGAGGACTCACATAGTACAGTACGACAAGAACGAAATGAGGAAAATCAGTTAGCGGATTATGATGCTCTATTAGATAGCCCATGCCTTGCAAACGATTATTTGTAATTAGACTGGCTTTGCTGATAAATTCAAACCTTGTTGAGCCACGCCAAACAACGGGATCGTACTCACTCCTCACTAATGGATCGCCTGGAGTTCTTTCTCGCCAGGTGGAAAAGCGCGGTAAGATTTCCTCCCCCAAGGGCATTATCATTCCGAGCCTCATTAGCGTGCTCGTCTGCGAGCTATGCTGGTTCTGTAGAGTAAAGGCGCGCAACAACGAGAGAGAGAGGCGGGCTTGGCGACCGAACGATCCGCGTCACGGCTATTCCTTCTGTACTACAGTTCGGTGGAGGAACTTACAGAGAACAATTGAAATCCGTGCGATACCCTTTCTCTCGACATATTCGTCTTAATCATATTCGAAATATTCGTATCTTTCTTCTAAATCTTCGACATCTTCAGCGGAATCTTCTGATTTCTTCTCCAGTTGATGATGCATATTCATATTGAACTTCAACCAATGTCACTTGCTCAACAACTGCCTTCTGTAACAGTAGCTTCCTCTCCATCCTGAGGCGAGTCCACAAAGAACATTTTCTTTCTTCTGCGTCTGTTGATGATGCTGAAGCGGATTTCACTTCAACTTGAAAGTGGTGGATTTCCACTGGCGGCTTAAAAAACAGTTGGCTTGCTTTCCTGGCTCCGGTAGGCTTATCGCCGAGGACAAACCAACCGATCTACGCCATTTACATTGAGGGGCCTCCTTAGAAGACTGACTGGTCAGAAATAGGTTATCCACCGACAAGAGAGGGCTCCACTACGAAGGGACGAATATCGTTTCACATCTGATGAAATTGAAACAACTAATCTAATGGCATATCATATATAGTTTCATCGTCTTGTAGATGTACTTAATAGATGCACTAAATCGATAGGCAAAAAAAAGGTGCTTTTCGGTCACCATTGGCTTGGGGCGTCCTCTCTCTAACTGAACAACTGTAAAGTCAACCTTCTTTGCTTAAGCGCTTCTCTTCTCTGGGCGCCTCCCATTGGGAATTTTATACCCTTCACAGAACAGAAGGGTGAAGGCTCTCTCAATCAAAGGAAGGTCTCTATCAATCAAAAGACCTGTCACTCTCCATGTTCTCCGGAATCACAATCGTTCAAAGAAGAAATTCATGAAAAGCCCCATCCTCAAAGCTATAGGTTTTTTCACCCTGTCTATTTGTTGTCCTCCTATTTGTCCTCCACGAAAGTCAGCTCGACTCACTTCAAGCCTCGTTGTTTTCACGTTCCTAGTCACAAGACTACTTTTCTTGGGGCCCCCTTATCCCTTATAATATAAATAATTGGGCCTAGCCATTATCGCTTTAGGGGGTCTTCTCAACAATATGGTGGTTCTGCTTCTTATCTAGGGAGGGGTACTGGTTTTGGCGGAGATTTTTGTGATCTTATTCATTGTGCCCAATGCTCCTCTTCTAGCGACTCGACACCAGAGACCCCGAAAGGGCGCCAAGACTTGACTATACGCCTGGGAAAGAATATGGGTCCTCCCTATCAATTGGCGAGGCCTCACGTAGTACGCTTCTTTCCTTCCGAACTAGGAAAAGGCAGTTATGACATCACTTTGAGTTCTACGCCACCTCACTGACTCAGAAGTAGTGGGAGCCAGGCGCCCCCCCATTTCATAGCGCTTGCACAACTCTTTTTTAAGAGCTCCCTCACTCGTCGATCGTCTAATAGGGAACGAGACTGAAGTGATCCCGAGCGGAAGGGAGGACCCTAATTCGGGGGCTGAGTTCGAATAATATGCACTGATAGAATAATATACACTGAGTACTCGAACATAGTAAGAGTGGAGGGGTAACGACTAGGGAGTTGGAAGACTTTTTTGCGTTTTCAGTTCTTCTGATTCAACAAAGTACTCGTACTCATTTAGTAGAGTTGTTGACCATAGATAAGGAATGGTACGTACGCACGTATAACATCATATCATGCTGCCTTTTTCTTTCTCATTCCCAAAGCAAGCATCTTTGCCCACTTACCGGCCTCGTTCGTAGGCCTAGCCCACTACCCCACCTGACTGACTTGTCTCAGAAGGTACTCTTTCAAGTTGTAAAACCACTCCGTTACCAGAGGGAGAAGACTTACTGAAGGGTAGGATATGAATTACAGATGCTCATGTTCCAGGGTGTGCTCTCTTCAAGAGGGCGTAGCGATAAGGCTGATTCTAAGGTCTGGAGTGGGAGTAGATCAGAGTGGGCGTAGAGAGGATAGAAGAGATGGACAAGAGGAGAGCCTTGAGTGCTGTAACTTTTTTCGGATCAAGGGACTGGATAAACACGACCGGCTCTCGAAAAGAGGTTTCGGAAGGGATGCTGATGCTTCCATTCCCGGTTCGGGGGATTCTACTGATGCGAAGGCCGCTTGGAGATGAATGTTGGGATTTACGAGGTGGGCTCACCAGGGCCGATATCAGCATGGCTTGGGTCAGATCCAACTCTTGCATTCCTTCCCGCGGTGGTTGCTCGCTAGGATATGAGCACAACGATTCGATTGATTGCTCGCCTTTCAAAGCATCAGTTGAGGG